AAAAAATAATTTAATAAAAATAAATTAAAAATTTAAAAGAATTATTAATTAAATTATTTTTAATATATATATATATATATATATATATATATATATATATATTTTAGTGTAAAATGCACAATAATTTTTGATATTATTAGATATAGTTTAATTCTATAAAATATAATAAAGGTAATATATTATATTACATAATTTATCCTATCAGAATAATCCTTTATTCAGGCACTTTATTTACTTATTTATTTTCAAAAAAAAGATACATCTTTATATTTGGGGTATGAACCCAAAAGCTTAAATTTAGCTTATTTTTGAAATAATAATTAATAATAATTAATAATAATAATTAATAATAATAATTAATAATAATAATTAATAATAATAATAATAATAATAATTATAATAATAATTAATTATATTTAAGTAAAAAATATTAAAAACGGTTTAATAACTAAATTAAATTATTTTTTTATGATTTACATTAAACAATTAATTTAAAGTAAAATATAAAATTTGCATGTATATATATATATATATATTATTAATATTAATATTAATATATTAAAATAATTAATTTAATATAAATATGTTCATATATAAATTTTAAATTTATATTATTTTAATAATATATTATTTTTTATTATGAATAATAATTGATTTAAATTGTTATTATATTTTAAATTTGAATATTAGAAAAAATAAATTAAAATCAAAAAAAAAAAAAAAAAATATTATATTAATAATTCTATATAAAATTTTATGTATATAGATAAAAATTTATGATTTTCATAATTTATTTATAATTTATTTTACATATAAATTTTAGTATTAATTTTTAATTATTTTAATAATATATAAAAATTTTTGTAGTAATTATAATTAAAAATTTAAGAAATTAAGATTTAGTAATATTAAAATTATTAACAAATTTTGTGCCAGCAGTTGCGGTTATACAAAAAATAAAATAAATTTTTTTTAGATTTATAATTAATGAAAAATTTATTAAATTAAATATTAGATTATTAAGTGAAATTTTAATTTAATTAAAATTTAAATTTATTCATGATTTAATAAAATTTATTTATAAACTAGGATTAGATACCCTATTATTAAAAATTTAAATTATTAAGCTAAAATAGTAAATAATTAATTATTGAAACTTAAGTAATTTGGCGGTATTTTAGTTCATTTAGAGGAATCTGTTAAGTAATTGATAATCCACGAATAAATTTACTTAATTTAATATTTTGTATATCGTTGTTAAAAAAATATTTTTAAATAAAAATAATATTTTAAAATTAAAAATAAAAATTAATTCAGATCAAGATGCAGATTATAATTAAGATTATAATGGATTACAATAAATTTATTTAAATGAATAATATTTTGTAATTAAAATATTTGAAGGTGGATTTAAATGTAATTTTATTTATTTTATTAAAATGATTAAAAATTAAAATATGTACATATTGCCCGTCACTTTCATTTAAAAATTGGAATAAGTCGTAACAAAGTAGAAGTACTGGAAAGTGTTTCTAGAAAGAACAAATTAGATCTTGTGTATAAGTATTTCATTTACATTGAAAAGAAATTATTTTTTTAATTAATTTGAGATTAATAAATTAATTTAATAGATTAATAATAAAAGAAATTTTTATATAAATATATTTTAATGGGGGTTATAGTATAATTTATAGAAAAAATTAAAAAATTTATAGTTAATTAGTATTGTAAAAGAATTTTGAAATAAAATGAAAATAAAATTTTTTAAAAGTAAATTTTATTTATTGTATCTTGTGTATCAGAGTTTATTAATAAAATATATTAAGTTAAATAATTCTCGAATTTAAAAGAGATAATTAATTAATAAAGTTATTGTTGTAAAAATATTTTTAATAATTAATTTGAAATGATATGTTAATCGTTTTTAAATATATCTAGTTTTTTTAGAAATAAATTTAATTTAGAATTTTTTAAAAAAAAAATAAAATATTTTATTTTTTTTTTTAAAAATTTAATATTTTAAGGGATAATCTTTAAATTAAATATTTATAATGAAATATTATTTTTATTTAAAATTTTTAAAATTTATATTGTTTATAAATTATATTTTTTTATAAAAAATTTTAATGAAAATAAAAAATTTTTAATTAAAATTTAAATTTTTATAAAAAAATAATTTTTAATAAAAAAAAAATTAGTTATAATGATAAAATTAGTATAAATTTATATATATATATATATATAATAATATTAAAAGTAATATAAAGGAATTCGGCAAAAATTTATATTCACTTGTTTATCAAAAACATGTCTTTTTGATTATAATTTAAAGTCAAATCTGCCCACTGATTAATAAAATTAAAGGGCTGCAGTATACTGACTGTACAAAGGTAGCATAATCATTAGTCTTTTAATTGAAGACTTGTATGAAAGATTTAATGAGATATAAACTGTCTCTATATTAAATTTAGAATTTAATTTTTTAGTAAAAAAGCTAAAATAATTTTAAAAGACGAGAAGACCCTATAGAGTTTTATATTTAATTTAATAATATTTTTTTATAAATATTTAAAATAAAATTAAATTAAATATTTTGTTGGGGTGATAAAAAAATATAATTAACTTTTTTTTTTTAGTTTAACATTGATTATTGAATAAATGATCCATAATTTATGATTAAAAGAAAAAATTACCTTAGGGATAACAGCGTAATTTTTTTTTTTAGTTCAAATAAGAAAAAAAGTTTGCGACCTCGATGTTGGATTAAGATAAAATTTAAATGTAGAAGTTTAAAATTTTTGATCTGTTCGATCATTAAAATCTTACATGATCTGAGTTCAAACCGGTGTAAGCCAGGTTGGTTTCTATCTTTAAAATATATAAAATATTTTAGTACGAAAGGATTAAATATTTAAAATAATTTTTAAATTAAAGAATTTTATTAATATAAATTTAAATATAAATAATTATATATATATATATATATTACTATTTTGGCAGAAAAAATGTAATGATTTTAGAAGTCATAAATATATAATTAATTATATATATAGTAATGATATTTATTGATTTATTAAATATTTTAATTGGTATATTAATTTTAATTATTGGAGTTTTAATTGGAGTTGCTTTTTTAACTTTATTGGAGCGTAAAGTTTTAGGTTATATTCAAATTCGAAAAGGTCCTAATAAAGTTGGATTTTTAGGTTTATTACAACCTTTTTCTGATGCTATTAAATTATTTACTAAAGAACAAATATATTTAAATTATTCTAATTATATATCTTATTATTTTTCTCCTATTGTTAGATTTATTTTATCTTTGATAATTTGATTATTAATTCCTTATTATTTTAATTTAATTAGATTTAATTTGGGGGTTTTATTTTTTTTATGTTGTACTAGAATAGGAGTTTATAGAATTATAGTTGCTGGTTGATCTTCTAATTCAAATTATTCTTTATTAGGGGGTTTACGTGCTGTTGCTCAAACTATTTCTTATGAAGTAAGATTAAGACTAATTTTAATATCTTGTATTATTATAATTATAAGATTTAATTTAATATTATTTAGATTATATCAAAATTTAATTTGATTTATTTTTTTAATAATACCTTTAAGTTTATGTTGAATATCTTCAAGATTAGCAGAGACTAATCGAACTCCTTTTGATTTTGCTGAGGGTGAAAGTGAATTAGTATCTGGATTTAATATTGAATATAGAAGAGGGGGGTTTGCTTTAATTTTTCTTGCTGAATATTCAAGAATTTTATTTATGAGATTAATATTTAGATTAATATTTTTAGGGGGTTATGATTTAAATTTAATATTTTATTTGAAATTAGTTTTTATTTCTTTTTTATTTATTTGAGTTCGAGGTACTTTACCTCGATATCGTTATGATAAATTAATATATTTATGTTGAAAAACATATTTACCTATTTCTTTAAATTTTTTAATATTATTTATTGGATTAAAAATTTATTTAATTTAATAATATTTTTTTAGTATAAATTAATAGAATAAATATTCTTTCTTAAGTTTTCAAAACAAATGCTTTAACAAGCTCATTAATTAATAATTAAAAATTAATTTATCTCAGATTTTATTAATTAAAGGGTTAATAATAAAGTAGGAAAAATATATAATAGTAAGAATTTGTCCTGTAATAATATAAGGTGTTTCTACTGGTCGTGCCCCAATTCAAGTTAATAAAATTACTGTAGATACTATCAATCAAAATAGACATTGATTAATTGGATAAAATTGAATTCCTTGAATTTTTTTATTAAAAGTAAATGGAAGAATAATTAAAATTAAAATTGATATTACTAATGCAATTACACCTCCTAATTTATTTGGGATTGATCGTAAAATAGCATATGCAAATAAAAAATATCATTCAGGTTGAATATGAACTGGGGTTACTAAAGGATTAGCAGGGATAAAATTATCAGGATCTCCTAATAAATATGGTGATTTTAAAGATAATATTAATAATAAAAATAATAAGATAATTATACCAATTAAATCCTTAAATGTAAAAAATGGATGAAAAGGGATTTTATCTAAGTTTCTATTAATTCCTAATGGATTATTAGATCCTGTTTGATGAAGAAATAGTAAATGAATTATAGTTATTATTATAATAATAAAAGGTAATAAAAAATGAAATGAATAAAATCGAGTTAAAGTTGCATTATCTACTGCAAATCCCCCTCAAATTCATTGAACTAATATAGTTCCTAAATATGGGATAGCAGATAATAAATTAGTAATAACTGTAGCTCCCCAAAAAGATATTTGACCTCAAGGTAAAACATATCCTATAAAAGCTGTAGCTATTAATAAAAATAAAATAATAATTCCAATTATTCATGTATATTTTAAATTAAAAGATTCATAATAAATTCCTCGACCAATATGTAAGTAAATACAAATAAAAAAAAAAGAAGCTCCATTAGCATGAAGAGTTCGAATTAATCATCCATAATTTACATTTCGACAAATGTAATTTACTCTATAAAATGCTAATTCAACATTAGCTGAATAATATATGGTTAAAAATAATCCTGTAATAATTTGAATTATTAAACATAATGCTAAAAGTGATCCAAAATTTCATCATGATGAAATATTAGAGGGGGTTGGTAAATCAATTAATGAGTTATTAATAATTTTAATAATTGGGTGATTTTTTCGTAAAGGTTTAAATTTATTTATCATTAGAAATTAGTTATAAGTACGTAAAGGACCATAAAAAATATTTACAATTTTTACCACAGCAATTAAAGTAATAAATAAATAAATAATTATTATTATTATTAAAAAGTAAGTTTGATTATTATATAGTTTAGTTAAATTAATTTTATTTTCATTGTTAAAAAATAATATAAAGTTAAAAAAATTTTCTATTTCACAAGAATTAATAAATAAGTTTATTCAATATAAATTATTTATAAAATAAATAGTTATAATAATAGTAAATATTGAATAAATTAATAAAAAAAATTTATTAATAGGGGAAAAGTTGAATATTTCATTAGATGCAATTCTAGATACATAAATAAATAAAACTAGTAATCCCCCTAAGAATGTTAAAAATAAAATGTATGAAAATCAATAAGTTTTTATAATTATTCCTGAAATTAAACAAATTAATAATGTTTGAATTAAAATTAATAATCCTATAGAAAGAGGGTGTTTTAAAAAAAATATTATAATTGAAAATAAAAAAATACAAAGAGATAAAAATATTTTTGTAATTTCAAAGAATAGTTTTAAAAAAAAATATTAATTTTGGAAATTAATGATAAAGATTTTCTTTTTCTTTGAAGTTTTTAAATAATAATATATTATTTTCGATTTACAAGACCAATGTTTTGATATAAACTATAAAAACTATTAATGATAAATATATTAATTATTTTTTTGATATTTATAATTGGTAATATTATTTTTGTTTCAAAACATAAACATTTATTAATTATATTATTAAGATTAGAATTTATTGTTTTAAGAGTTTATATAATAATAATAATATATTTAAGATTTATTGAATATGATATATATATATTAATAGTTTTTTTAGTTTTTACAGTTTGTGAAGGAGCTTTAGGAATTTCTATTTTAGTTTCAATAATTCGTACTTATGGAAATGATTATTTTCAAAGTTTTAATTTATTATAATAATATTAATATGTTAAAATTTTTTTTTATAATAATTTTTATAATTCCTTTATGTTTTAAAAAAAATATATTTTGAATGGTTCAATCAATTTTATTTTTAATGATATTTTTATTTATAAATTTAACTATTAATATTATAAATTTTTGTAATTTAAGATATATAATAGGATGTGATATAATTTCTTTTGGTTTAATTATATTAAGAATTTGAATTTGTTCTTTAATAATTATAGCTAGAGAAAAATTAAATAAAACTAATTTTTTTTTAAATTTTTTTTTATTAAATATTATTTTTTTATTGATAATATTATATATAACTTTTTCTTCTTTAAATTTATTTATATTTTATTTATTTTTTGAGGGTAGTTTAATTCCTACTTTGATGTTAATTATTGGTTGAGGATATCAACCAGAACGAATTCAAGCAGGTATATATCTTTTATTTTATACTTTATTTGTTTCTTTACCTTTATTATTAGGAATTTTTTATATTTTTAGTGAAATACATAGAATAATAATTTATTTTTTAAAATTTTATGATTATAATTTATATATTTTATATTTTTCTATAATTTTAGCTTTTTTAGTAAAAATACCAATATATTTTGTTCATTTATGATTACCTAAAGCTCATGTTGAAGCACCTGTTTCAGGTTCTATAATTTTAGCAGGAATTATATTAAAATTAGGGGGGTATGGTCTTTTACGAGTTTTAATTTTTATTCAAAAAATTTCTTTAAAATTAAATTTTTTATGAGTTGTTATTAGATTATTAGGTGGATTTTATATTAGATTAAAATGTTTATGTCAAATTGATATGAAATCTTTAATTGCTTATTCATCAGTTGCTCATATAGGATTAGTTATTGGGGGAATTATAACAATGAATTATTGAGGATATTTTGGGTCTTATGTTTTAATAATTGGACATGGGTTATGTTCTTCTGGATTATTTTGTTTAGCTAATATTAATTATGAACGTTTAGGAAGACGAAGTTTATTATTAAATAAAGGAATAATAAATTTTATACCTTCTATAAGATTATGATGATTTTTATTATTATCGGCTGCAATAGCAGCTCCTCCAACTTTAAATTTAATAGGGGAAATTAGATTAATTAATAGATTAATTGGTTGATCTTGATTTACTATAATTAGTTTAATATTAATTTCTTTTTTTAGAGCTGGTTATAGTTTATATTTATATTCTTATACTCAACATGGAAAATATAGTTTAGGGTTATATAGATTTTATACTGGAATTTCTCGAGAATATTTATTATTATTATTACATTGATTACCTTTAAATATAATAATTTTAAAAATTGATTATTTTATAATTTGATTTTATTTAAATAATTTAATAAAAAATATTGATTTGTGGTATCAAAAATGTGAAATTAATCACTTTAAATTATTAATAAGAATTTTTCTATTTGTTTTATTAGATTTTTTTTTTTATTTTTTTTTTCTTTAATAAATTTTTTTTTAGTATTTTATTTTATTATAAATAATATAGTAATTTTTTTAGAGTGGGAATTAATTTCTTTTAATTCTATTAGTATTGTTATATCTATTTTATTAGATTGAATATCTTTATTATTTATAATATTTGTTTCTTTAATTTCTTCTTGTGTAATTTATTATAGAAAAAGATACATATCTTCTGAATTAAATTTGAATCGATTTATTATTTTAGTTTTATTATTTATTTTATCTATAATTTTATTAATTATTAGACCTAATATTATTAGAATTTTATTAGGGTGAGATGGATTAGGATTAGTTTCTTATTGTTTAGTAATTTATTATCAGAATTTAAAATCTTATAATGCTGGTATATTAACAGCTTTATCAAATCGGATTGGTGATGTTTTTATTTTAATAGTAATTTGTTGAATATTAAATTATGGAAGTTGAAATTATATTTTTTATTTAGATTTTATGTTTAATGATTATAGAATACAAATTATTAGTTTTATAATTATTATTGCGGCAATAACTAAAAGAGCTCAAATTCCTTTTAGTTCTTGATTGCCAGCTGCAATAGCAGCTCCAACTCCTGTATCAGCATTAGTTCATTCTTCTACTTTAGTGACAGCTGGGGTATATTTATTAATTCGTTTTAATAATTTATTAATTGAAATATTTTTTTTAAAATGATTAATATTATTATGTGGTTTAACTATGTTTATAGCTGGAATTTCTGCTAATTATGAATTTGATTTAAAAAAAATTATTGCTTTATCTACATTAAGACAATTGGGTTTAATAATAAGAATTTTAATGATAGGATTTCCAGATTTAGCTTTTTTTCATTTATTAACTCATGCTATATTTAAAGCTTTATTATTTATATGTGCTGGTATAATTATTCATATAATAAATGATAATCAGGATATTCGATTAATGGGTGGTGTAGGTTTATATATTCCTTTAACTTCCTTATGTATAAATATTTCAAATTTAGCATTATGTGGGATTCCTTTTTTAGCGGGATTTTATTCTAAGGATTTGATTTTAGAAATATTATCAATAAGAAATTTAAATATTATAATTTTTTTTTTATATTATTTTTCTACTGGTTTAACTATATTTTATACTATTCGTTTAATAATATATTTAATAGTAAATGATTTTAATTTATTAAGAATTTATAATTTATATGAAGAAGATTATATTATATTAAAAAGAATATTTTTATTAATATTTATAAGAGTTATTGTTGGAAGATTATTAAGATGATTGATTTTTTGTTATCCTTATATAATTTATTTATCTATTAATATAAAATTTATAGTTAATTATGTTAGATTAATAGGAATAATAATAGGTTATTTAATTAGTAATATAAAAATTTATTCTATTAATAAATTTTTAAAAAGTTATAATTTAAGTTTATTTTTAAGATTAATATGATTTATACCTAATTTATCTACTTATGGTTTAAATTATTATTTTTTAAATTTTGGTCAAAAAATAATAAAAAATATTGATATAAGTTGAAGAGAAATATATAGAGGTCAAGGAATTTTTTTAATTATTAAAAATTATTCAATTTTTTCTAGCTATATTCAAATTAATAATTTAAAAATTTATTTATTTAGATTTATTTTATGAATAATATTAATTTTTTTAATTTTAATTATTTTTAATTATTTAAATAGCTTATAAAGAGTATAATATTGAAGATATTAGGGTGATTATTTTAATCTTTAAATAAATAAATATTTTAAATAAATATAAATATTTATAAAAATATATTATATTATTTTATTATTACAATGAAAATGTAAAGTTTTTTTTAAACTATATAAATATTTTTAATTAAAATTTAAAAATAAAGAAATATTAATGAAATAAATCACTAAAAATTAAGTTAGCAGCTTAATTATAAAATATTTCTTAAAAAAAAATTATTAATTAATTAATCAATAATTAATAATTTAATTGGAATAGTATTATTCAATAATATCATTAACAGTAATATACCTCTATTTTGGTTTCAATTAAATTAATTAGTTATTAAATAAGGAGTATAAATTAAACTCTTTCTTTTAAGTCGAAATTAAATGCAATAAATTTGCTTCTTATTTAAGATAAATTGATAATACAATATTTTTTGAATGCAAATCAAATGTTTTATTAAACTATAATCCTAATTTAAATATAATTTAATTTGTTCAATTTAATATATTTTGGTTTCATTCATGATATAATCCTAATACTAATATAATTATAAAGAAAAATCTAGTTTTAGTTCAAATAATAAAATTTACTATTTTATATGTTGAAATTATAGGAAAAATTAATGCAATTTCTACGTCAAAAATTAAAAAAATTACTGTAATTAAAAAGAAATGTAATGAGAATGGTTTACGTGCTGATGATTTAGGGTCAAATCCACATTCAAAAGGTGAACATTTTTCTCGATCTTTAAAAGATTTTTTTGATAAAATTAAGGAAATAATTATAATGATATTAGAAATAATAGAAATTAAAATAGATAATATTAATAATAAAATAATTATTTATATTAAAAATTATTAAACTTTTTGATTGGAAGTCAAATATACTAAATATATTATATAAATAATTAATTACCTCATCAATAAATAGAGATATATAAAAATAATCAAACTACATCAACAAAATGTCAATATCATGCTGCAGCTTCAAATCCAAAATGATGTTTATTTGAAAAGTGATTAAATAAATGACGAATTCAACATGTTAATAAAAAAATTGTACCAATAATAACATGTAGACCATGAAATCCTGTTGCTATAAAAAAAGTTGATCCATAAATTCTATCAGCAATAGTAAATGGTGCTTCATAATATTCATATCCTTGGAGAATGGTAAAGTAAATACCTAATAAAATTGTAATTAATAATCTTTGTTTGGTTTGAGTAAAATTATTTTCTATTAATGCATGATGAGCTCATGTAACTGTGACTCCAGATGTAATCAAAATAATAGTATTTAATAATGGAATTTGAAATGGATTAAATGGAGTAATATTAGAAGGAGGTCATATTGCACCAATTTCAATATTAGGTGATAAACTTCTATGAAAAAATGCTCAAAAAAAAGAAATAAAAAAAAAAATTTCTGAAATAATAAATAAAATTATTCCTCATCGTAATCCTTTGGAAACTAAAATTGTATGTTTTCCTTGAAATGTTCCTTCTCGACAAATATCTCGTCATCATTGATATATAGTTAAAATAATAATTAAATATCCTATGATTAATAAGTTTATATTAAAATTATGAAATCATTTTACTATTCCTGTAACAAGAGTTAGTGTTCCAATTGCTCCAGTTAAAGGTCATGGACTATAATCTACTAAGTGGTAAGGGTGATTGTGGTTTGACATTAATTTACTTCATTAGAATAAAGAGTTCTTAGAATAGCAATAACATAAGATTGAATAATCGCAACTGCACATTCTAAAGTTAAAAGTAAGATTTGAATAAAAATTAGAAATATAATTAAATAATTTGGTATATTAATTCCTGTACTTCTTAAAAGAGTTAATAATAAATGTCCTGCAATTATATTTGCAGTTAATCGTACTGCTAAAGTTCCTGGTCGAATTACATTACTAATAGTTTCAATAATTACTATAAAGGGTATAAGAATATTAGGAGTTCCTTGAGGAATTATATGAATAAATATATGTTGGGAATTATTAATTCAACCATAAAATATAAATCTTAATCATAATGATAAAGTAATAGATAAAGAGATTGTTAAATGACTTGTTCTAGTAAAAATGTAGGGAAATAATCCTAAGAAATTATTAAATAAAACAAATGAGAATAATGAAATAAAAATAAATGTTGATCCATTAAATCTATTAGGTCCTATTAAAGTTTTAAATTCATTATGTAGTTTATTAATGATTATATTTCAAATGATATAATGTCGATTAGGAATAAATCAAAAGGAATATGGAATAAATATTAATCCTAATAATGTTCTAATTCAATTAAAAGAAATATTAAAAATATTAGTGGAAGGATCAAAAATTGAAAATAAATTATTTATCATTTTCAATTAAGTTGGTTATAAGAAGTTTTATTATTATTATTATAAAAATTTTTTTTATTAGTTTTAATAATATTAAAAATATAATAATTTATAATATTAAATAAAATAAAAATAAAAATAAATATAATAAATGAAATAATTCAATTAATCGGTATTATTTGAGGAATAAAAGAATATTATATTATTTATTATAATAATTTAAATTTGACATATTTATGTTATATTTTTAACTAATTCTTTAATATAATAAATGAAATAAATGATTATTTAATTTCATTAGAAGTAATTGTTAATTTACTATAAAATGGTTTAAGAGACCATTACTTACTTTCAGTCATCTAATGATGAATAATTATTGATTCAATTAATAAAATTTTTAATTGAGATTCTTTCAATTACAATAGGTATAAATCTATGGTTAGCTCCACAAATTTCTGAACATTGACCATAAAAAAGTCCAGGTCGATTAATAAAAAAATTAGTTTGATTTAAACGACCTGGATTTGCATCTACTTTAATTCCTAATGAAGGAATTGTTCATGAGTGGATGACATCTGTAGCTGTAATTAAAATACGAATTTGGTTATTTATAGGAAGAATAATTCGATTATCAACATCTAATAAACGAAAATTATTTTTTTGATCATTAAATTGAATTATATATGAATCAAATTCTACATTATAAAAATCTGAATATTCATATCTTCAATATCATTGATGTCCAATAGATTTAAGGGTAATAAGAGGATTATTTAATTCATCTAAAAGATATAAAAGGCGAAGAGATGGTAAGGCAATAAAAATTAAAGTAATAGCTGGAAGAATAGTTCAAATTATTTCAATTATTTGTTCTTCTAATAAAAATCGATTAATATATTTATTAAAGAATAATGTTATTATTATATATCCTACTAAAATAGTAATTATAATAAGAATAATTAATGTATGATCATGAAAAAAAATAATTTGTTCTATTAATGGAGATGCACTATTTTGTAAGTTAAGATTTGATCATGTTGCCATTTCTAAAAAAAGGATAATCCTTTATAAATGGGGTTTAAATCCATTACATATAATCTGCCATATTAGAAATTTCTTAAAATAGGTAATTCATTATATGAATGTTCAGCTGGTGGTAAATTTTGAAGTCATTCAATAGAAGAAGGTATATTTAAAGGAAATAAAATTATTCGTTGATTAATTATAGATTCTCAAATAATTATTATTATTATTATTATTGATAATAATGAAATATAAGATCCAAAAGATGAAATTACATTTCATGAAATATAACTATCAGGATAATCAGAATATCGTCGAGGTATACCTGCTAATCCTAAAAAATGTTGAGGAAAGAATGTTAAGTTAACTCCTAAAAATATAGAAATAAATTGAATTTTAAGTATATAAGGATTTAATGAAAGACCTGTAAATAATGGATATCAATGAATAAAACCTCCAAAAATAGCAAATACAGCTCCTATAGAAAGAACATAATGAAAATGTGCTACTACATAATATGTATCATGTAAAGTAATATCAATTGATGAATTTGCTAAAATTACTCCTGTTAATCCTCCTACAGTAAATAAAAATACAAATCCTAATCTTCATAATATAGAAGGACTATAATTAATTTGTGTTCCATGAAGAGTTGCTAATCAACTAAAAATTTTAATTCCTGTTGGGACTGCAATAATTATAGTAGCTGAAGTGAAATAAGCTCGAGTATCAATATCTATTCCTACAGTAAATATATGATGAGCTCATACAATAAATCCTAATAATCCAATTGCTAATATTGCATAAATTATACCTAAACATCCAAAAGTTTCTTTTTTTCCTCTTTCTTGACTAATAATATGAGAAATTATACCAAATCCTGGTAAAATAAGAATATAAACTTCTGGATGACCAAAAAATCAAAATAAATGTTGATATAAGATAGGATCTCCTCCACCTGCAGGATCAAAAAATGAAGTATTTAAATTTCGATCAGTTAATAATATAGTAATAGCTCCAGCTAAAACAGGTAATGAAAGTAATAATAATAAAGCTGTAATTCCAACGGCTCAAATAAATAATGGTATTTGATCAAAAGATAAATTATTAATTCGTATATTAATAATAGTTGTAATAAAATTAATAGCTCCTAAAATAGATGAAATTCCTGCAAGATGTAATGAAAAAATTGCTAAGTCTACTGAAGCTCCTTGATGGGCAATATTAGAAGATAAAGGTGGATAAACAGTTCATCCAGTACCTGCTCCATTTTCAACAATACTTCTTGAAATTAAAAGAGTTAGAGATGGGGGTAATAATCAAAATCTTATATTATTTATACGAGGAAAAGCTATATCTGGGGCTCCTAATATAAGGGGTACTAGTCAATTTCCAAATCCCCCAATTATAATAGGTATAACTATAAAAAAAATTATAATAAAAGCATGAGCTGTAACAATAGTATTATAAATTTGATCATCTCCAATTAAAGATCCTGGAGTTCCTAATTCAGTTCGAATAAGTAAACTTAATGAAGTTCCAATTAATCCTGCTCAAATTCCAAAAATAAAATATAAAGTTCCAATATCTTTATGATTAGTAGAATAAAGTCATTTTTGCATAATAAAAAATAAAAATAAAAATAAAATGGCTGAGGTTAAGCGATAAATTGTAAATTTATTAACGAGAATAATTCTCTTTTATTATAAGTGATAATAATTTGTCTTATATTCATTAAAATGATTTAAAATTGCAAATTTTAAGGAGTAAAATAAAAATTACTAAGGCTTAAAGAATTTTTCTTTATAAATAATTTTGAAGATTATTAGTTTAATTTAACTTAAAACCTTAAATAAAATATAAGGTTCTAAGAATTAATCCTATAATAGAAATTAAATTTGAAAATAAAACAAATGAAAAATATTTATTTTTAATAAATATTTTAAATCATTTTAATTTTAAATAATTAAATAAAATACAAGAATAAATAATACGAATATAAAAAAATAAAGTAATTAATCTTATTATAATAAAAATAAAACAAATAATATAAGATTTTATATTTATTAAAAAATTAATAATAATTCATTTAGGGAAAAATCCTAAAAAAGGAGGTAAACCTCCTAAAGAAAGAAAATTAATGAAAATAAAAAATTTTAAGAAAAAATTTATATTAAAAATAAATAATTGATTAATAAAATAAATATTATAAATATAAAATATAAAACATATTATTATAGTAATAAAAGAATAAATAAAAAAATATAAAATTCATAAATTTTCACTAATTAAAATTGCAGACATTATTCATCCTAAGTTATTAATTGAAGAAAATGATATTAATTTACGTAATGAAGTTTGATTAATACCTCCAATAGCTCCAATAATTGTATTTATTAATATAATAAATATTAAAAAATTTATATTAAAATAATAAGACAATAAAATTATGGGGGTAATTTTTTGTCAAGTTATTAAAATTAAACAATTTATTCATGATAAACCTTCAATAATATTAGGAAATCAAAAATGAAAAGGAGCTGATCCTATTTTTATTAATAAAGAAGAATTAATTAAAATAGACAATAAATTATTTATTTCAAAATTTTTTAATAAAATTATTTTTAATAAAATTGAAAATAAAAAATTAATAGATGCAATTGATTGGGTTAAAAAATATTTTAAAGAAGCTTCTGAAGCTAATAAATTATTAGTATTTGAAATTAGGGGAATAAATCTTAATAAATTAATTTCTAATCCAATTCAACAACCTAATCATGAATTAGAAGAAATTGAAATTAAAGTACTAAAAATTAAAACAAATAAGAAAAATATTTTGTTTGAATTTACATTAAATAAAAT